TCGCTCAAGAAAAGTTCGAAAGGATGTGAATCGTAAATAAGAAGAGTGCTTACGAATAAAAACGAATACAAATTCACATTCATATACATAATAATTGTATAGGAACCGAAATAGTCTTTTAGTTTCTTTTGAAAAACGATAAATAGATTTATTCTGAGTAATGAAAAAACTATTCCAATTAGTATATTCGTGAAGAAAGAATCGCAAGAAATGCAAAAGGGGAACATCTTGAATCCAGCATTGAAGGATTTGAACCAAGATTTCCATATGAATGGGATGGGGTATTAGTATATCTGATACATAATTGAAATGTAATAATTTGTCCTCGAAAAAAGGAAAAATGGAATGAATAGATCGTAAATTATGATATTTTGGTATTTCTTTTTCTTTTAAATAGGATACTAATTGCAGTGAGAATGGGATTTCTACAATAATTGCAAAACCTTCTGAGATCATTTGAGAATAAAAACGAGAATAAAAAAAATTGGTGTGGTGGTGACCAACGAATCTATTTTGGTTAGAATCATTAACCGAGGAAAGAAAAAAATGCTGTTGATAGATTCGAATAATTAAACGTTTCACAAGTGCTAAACTAGATTTACTGTCATAACCAAAAACTTCCAGAGGTTCATAAAAAATCGAACCATTTCTATTTAAACCACGATCATGAGCAAGTGCATAAATATACTCCTGAAATAGAAGCGGATATAGGAAGGGTTGTTGCCTAGATCTATCCTTTTCAAAATATCCTTGTAATTCTTCCATTTAGTTACATTTCTACTTGAACCATAAGCAGGAACATTTCTTAGGTTATCACAAATAATAAATACATAGTGCAATATGGTCAGAACAGGGTATTATTATGTATTATAGTAATAAAAGAAAAAATATATACCCCGGAATTAATCCAATCAACAGATCTTTTTCCTCTCTCCTTCTACCCAATTGGTTTATCTTCGTTATAATTACAGTTATAATTATAAAAGGACAAAAAATCCTTTATTTTTGCAACCCGACCGCTCTTTTGATTTTGGAACAAATTCTTTTTATCAGTATACTGTTTCTTTTACACATTCGTCTCCAACCCCAATCTATAATAGGGAATAGTTAGGATTTATTAAAAAAGAAAAAAAAAATCAACCACAGAAAACCCTTTCCCGGATCAGGCACTAATTTATTTTTAACGTCTAATTAGATCACGGGTAATTATTCAAATTAAGAATATAAGCTCGTTGCTTTTTTTTTACTAGAATTGGAGCCGTGGGCTCTATCCATTTATTTATTACTAGACCCAACTAGAAATGTGAATTTTTTTTTGTCCTCCTCCACAAATAAAAATTTTTGGGAGAAAATCCAAATTCTACTAAATATATATATATTTAAGAATAGAATAAGAAATTATTTTTTTTTTCTTATTATTACATTACGACATGCTGTTTTTTCCATTCATTACCTTTCAGGATCAGTCGTGGTCTTATAGACTCTACCAATAGTCTGGACGAATTCGTTGCTTCATACAAAAATGTGTAAAAGATCATAGTCGCACTTAAAAGCCGAGTACTCTACCGTTGAGTTAGCAACCCAAATAAATATGTAGATAGGATCAAAATAAAAAAATCAATTGAATTGCACTGCACAACTCCATCAAAACATTGAACTAGTGAGAAATCTAAAAGAAATATTTTAGGGTCAATTTTATTATAAAGACCAAAATACTAAAACGTGCGGATCAGATTAAAAAACAACGAATTCAAAATAGAAATGTAAAAATTGACAAACCACTCCTTTTTTATTTTCGTTAAGAAAATACATCGTCTTATATAAAAAAAAAAATAAACAAAACCTCATCATTTGACTGAAGAAAAAAGCAATAGCAATAATGGGTCGGGATAAACAGATCCATTTATTTACGATCGATCAAATTATATTTCTTCGATACACCATTGTCAATATGAATGATTATAGAATATTGAAAAAACAAATTAATAAGAAAATCGAAATAAAGACTTGTGTTGGATTGGCACAACATAAAAAAATGAAGTATGAATAGAACAAGAAAAGGGTAATTTGTAAGGAAATAATTACACAAAATATAGATATCTAGTTACCCTTCCCTTTTTTATTCATTAATTTAGTTTGTCCTTTAATTAACTCGAAGTTATTTCTTGAAATAATTCTGCCTTCCTTAAAATATCATGAACAGTTCCTGTAGGTTGAGCGCCTTTTTCAAGGAAGTATAGAATAGCGGGAACATTTAAATAAGTTTGATTCTGTATCGGATCATAAAAACCTACTTTTTGAAGGTCTCTTCCTTCTCTTCGGGATCGAACATCAATTGCAACGATTCGATAGATCGCTCATTGGGATAGATGTAAATAAATAATGCCCCCCCTAGAAACGTATAGGAGGTTTTCCCCTCATACGGCTCGAGAAAAAATGATTATAATTTCTGTATATAATAGCAAATGGATCCATAAGAGCATGAATTAGACTATGATTTGAGTCATTTTTCTTACCTTACAGAAAAAAAAGAAATATCATTTGTACTCATAACTCAAGTTGGATAATTCAGAAAGAGTTCAACGGGAAATCCTTAGACATCACATTTATATTTATTGAGTCGTCTCTAACCTCTTTTGTTTGTCTCGTCTCGAATTTATTTTTTCTCATTCTAATAAAATTATTGAGACAATTTAAAATTGTGTTTCCTTGTTCTGGAATCCTGTCTCTTTGTTTTGTGAAATCCTTGGGTTTAGACATTACTTCGGTAATTCTTACTCCTTTCAAAATGGCAGCAACATACCTTTTGTTTTTTTTTTCTAAAGTAATACCAACGATTGATTCTTTTGTAATACACTTGACTTTATATCGACTCCATATCAAACAAGTTTTCAATAAAAAAAGTCAAATTTACCGCGAAATTGGGAAAACTTGTTCGAATTTTCACCTTTCTATTTCTATTCTATATTTAGAATAATATTGAAGATATATTTACAAAGTTGGTCTAACTTATTAATTGTCACTAACCCTAGATTCTTCCCCCCCGATAAATGAATCAATACTTTTTACTCGAGCTCCATCATGTACTATTTTTTGATTTACCAACCCAACACAAATGGGGTTCTTAGAACAAACTATGTCGAGTCAAGAGCATCTTCATTCCTATAGAAAATGGTGAATGTAAGAATCCACAACGGATCATGTCCTTCAAGTCGCACGTTGCTTTCTACCGCATCGTTTCAAACGAAGTTTTACCATAACATTCCTCTAATTTCATTTCGAACCGGTATGGAATTGATTCAATATGGAATCATGAATAGTCATTGGATCAACCGCAATAAATAATAAATAATCTATACTTTAACTATCTTTCTCTCAATATTTATCCGTATAGAGAAAGGGTCAATTTATTTGACCTAACCCCCTATTATATCATATATATAAATGAAAAAGATTTCTAAAAAAGACGAAGAAACGAGTTTCCTTACTTAAGTATTATTTTCGCCTTCAACAGATTTTTCGAGAAAAAATAAATTATAAACCTCAAAAGAACTGCCCTTACTTGATTTACAATTACGGAAAAAAAGAAGTTATTAACCAAATATAATCTAGTCCGATGATTCGAAAGGGCCGGAAGTTTATATATAATATGGATTTCTCACACTTCTTCCACATTTCTTCGAGTATCAAGGGTTTGTAAAAAATGAAGTAAAAACCCATTTTTTTTTTTGTTTTCATGAGTATGGAATGGAAAAGATCTCGTGGAAGGCAAGATTCAAGTCCTTATTCTTTCATCTGAAAAAATAAAGATATAATTCAAAGATATAATTCAGAGAATTAGTTCTAGAATCCAAAACAAAAGATTGGATCCCATTGTAGCCCACATTAAACAAAACAGAAAGTTCTTAAAGAGAAGAATCTTTTGTTTCTGATTGATGAAGACAATCTGGGACGGAAGGATTCGAACCTCCGAGTAACGGGACCAAAACCCGTTGCCTTACCACTTGGCCACGCCCCATGTCGATTTATATTTGACACTAATAAACACTATTATTAGTGTCGGTTATTCGTCAATACAAACCAAAATATGAAAAATATTGTTGCTAGGAGTTAATACATAGAAATAGGGAATAAAAAAAAAATTGATTGATCATTACATAAAATTCAATTAAGATATTGTATGAAACTATAATTCCTTGTATTCTCATTTGAGAATGAAAGGAGGGATTGGGGATTTGGAAGAGTTCAAAGAAAGGGAAGGATTTTTTTACCTGCCTTTTTCTTTTTGAAGTTTTCCCTCATAAAAAGAACTCAATCAAAATCTAATTTTCTAATCTACAAGAACGAAATATTTGTTATGCTTAATATCTTTAGTTTAATCTCTATCTGTCTTAATTTTACCCCTTCTTCGAGTCATTTTTTCTTTGCCAAATTGCCCGAGGCTTATGCCTTTTTCAATCCAATCGTAGATGTTATGCCCGTCATACCTCTATTCTTTTTTCTCTTAGCTTTTGTTTGGCAAGCTGCTGTAAGTTTTCGATGAAATCTTTCATATTCTGCGAAATTCATGATTTTTTTTTCGAAAAAAAAAATTCTTGAAAATTACTTTTTTTTGGAGTGTCATGTCAAAATGGTGTATGTGATAAAAAAGGTAATCCATTTCCTTTTCAAAAAAAAAAAATGATCTTGGAGATTGTGTAATGCTTACTCTCAAACTCTTCGTTTACACAGTAGTAATATTTTTTGTTTCTCTCTTCATCTTTGGATTCTTATCTAACGATCCGGGACGTAATCCTGGACGTGAGGAATAAAATATATATATTTTATTTCATTTTTTTTTTTCTTTACTCTTTTTCTTTTGTTTCTTATTTCTTTTTTTTATGTATTCTATACATTTATGTATGATTAAAAAAGAGCGGAGAGAGAGGGATTCGAACCCTCGGTACGAATTATTCGTACAACGGATTAGCAATCTGCCGCTTTAGTCCACTCAGCCATCT